CAGCATTATATCCAGATTCATTTCTCTCCTTTGAAGAGAGGATATAGTGATTTTTCTTGGATTTCTCAGTCTAAGCAGTAGACAATATACTTTGATATTATTAATCATTCTTTGATTCAAAGCATCATCCCATCTCAATTGAAAAAGTAAATACCTTTTCAGGAAGAAATCTAGTTCTGCTTCTGTATTGCTTTTGTATTGTTTTTTCTTTTTACGTTTTTTCATTTCTGATTCCGAATAATCTTCTTCAATATTTTTTTGTTGATTTGAGAAAACAGATACAAGATTTCCTTGGTTTTGTGCATTTGATCTAAGATCTCTTAGATTTGTGTATTCTTTTTCTTTTTGATTCTTTAATTCAAAATTTGTTTTTTCATTCGATGATATAACCCCTTTTTGCTTTCTATTGATGTTTTTATTTTCACTATCATTTTCATTTATATTTTTTTTTAAAAAAAGTAATTTGCTTGGTATAAACCAATGTTTAATTTTATATGCATTAGAAAGTAGTGCAAATTCTGGGAAGAACCAAAATTCCAGATTCGATATAGGACGGCTTAGCATTTCTTCATTCATTCCCATCCAATCAAAAAATATTTTTTTTTGGTTGGGTGAATTGATTTCTTGATCTTGATGAATCATAAGATAAAAAAGATCTTTTTTATTAATTTTATCAATTTTTTGATAATTATTAGTTCTCGTCTTAGTATTTTTATTATTGTTGGTATCGATCTTGATCCAGGCCTCAATATCCACAATATCCATTTTCTTTTTAAGACAAAAATTGATAATTTTCCAATCAAAATATTTTCTATCCGGATTTTTTTGCATATACATAATATCACTTTTTCTTAGATAATTATTGATCAGGATATCTCCTAGTATATCAAAAAATTTGCCTTTATGCGTGTTGTAATTATAAGAACTCTCTTGATTCTTATTTACTTGGAATGGTGATCCATAAATATATGGGTCCCTCTTTTTTTCATAATTAATAGATCTATAACATAAAATATTATATCTATAGTAGTATTTTTGAAAATTATCTTTTTGATTTGATAATGAATATACTCCGTAATCATTTTGTTTTTTGGAATAAATTAATAGGTCTTCTTCATATGAATCTGCTTTGGTTAAATCTTGATTTTGAATTTTACGACATTGATTTCGCCATTTTTGTACTATTAATCTAGACCATTTAATCTGAGATAAATCGTATTGATAATGACCTCTTAACCAGTTTTTCCATTGATTTCTTCCAGAATTACGAAGTTTTTTATGTCTTAATTCAGAATGAATTATTCCTTGTGCTCTAAAATAATCTTTTATTGAAGTCTTAAGAAAAAAAGATGTTCCGTGATATTGAAGAATAGAGATTAACTTATACAAGTTAAGAACTTGGGTTTCTGATAATTTGTAAAACACATATGCTTGTGACAAGGAGGATAAGTCACAAAAATTATGCTGCGAATTCTTATTACTAATAATATAAACTGGCTTTTTGATAGTCGAAATAAAGTGAATTGTATTTTTATTTGTTTTATTAACTCTTTCTTGATTTTTTTTATTATTGTAAATCGATTTATCAATAATTTTTTTTGTTGATTCAAGAAAAAGTTGTATATTAATATTAATTCTGGAAATATTAGTGATAGACAACAGGATATTTATGTATATTCTTTTAGTGAAAATTTTTATAAAAAAATGTAATTTACGGATTAATCGAGTATTTCTTCTTTTTAATATTTGCCAAATCTTTTTTGGTGATTCGAATCTTTTAGCATTATAACTTGTTTTATTAGAACTAACATTTATTCCTGGAGTTACTTTTTGTTTCTCTTTTGTAATTCTTTCTATTTGATTTCTGATTGTGCTTGTTCTATAAGTCAGATCCTTCATTTTTTTTTCTGTCAGGAAAAAATTTGTCCAATCTGTAGATTGAATTCGACTAAAAGATTCATGAATTATCTTATTGCCGGTTATAGAATCTTTCTCCTTTTTAGTTTCGCTTGATTTATATTCTTCTCTCAATCTAAATAATAAAATTGAATTTATTTTTGATAGTTCTTTTATTATTCTTTTTAAAAATGGAATGCCTTTTACAATCCATTTTTTTGTTTTTTTTGATATATTTATAAATAATTTTGTTCTTTCTTTTAAAACTTTTAGAACTAGAAAATATTTCTTTTTCAATTTTCCAATTTTTTTTTCTAGTTTCTTAAAAATGGGTTCAAAAAAGGAAGGTCCTTTTCGGGGAGAACCAAAGGGAAGTTCAGCTTCCATTCCCCAAACGGTTAAAAAACAAAAATCATCTTTTTGACCTTTCTTTTTCATTTGATCTGTATGAGAAGACCGCGGCTTAAATCTGTGCCAAGGTTTCAGACAGAAAGGAAATAGTATCTTTATTTGAATGCCATCTATTAACCAATTTTTCGGAAATTCTGTTTCTGATAATTGAACACCATTATAGGTACATTTAACATGCATTTCTCTATTCCAT